TCATTTTAGATCCGACCGAAATAGGATTTTCGAGATAAGGAATACAGTAAACAAACCATGGATAAATCCAAGCGACCTTTTCTTAAATCCAAGCGATCTTTTCGTAGGCGTTTGCCCCCGATCCAATCGGGGGATCGAATTGATTATAGAAACATGAGTTTAATTAGTCGATTTATTAGTGAACAAGGAAAAATATTATCTAGACGGGTGAATAGATTGACCTTGAAACAACAACGATTAATTACTATTGCTATAAAACAAGCTCGTATTTTATCTTTGTTACCTTTTCTTAATAATGATAAACAATTTGAAAGAACCGAGTCGACCGCTAGAACTGCTGGTCTTAGAGCCAGAAAAAAATAGGCTTACTCTTTCTTCACTTGAATCAAAATTCCAATCCGAACTCAAACGCGGGTTGATGTTTTGTTCGAAAAATACGAAAATCCAGATTTGATTATCGTGTCGTAAGAAAAAAAAAAAGAATCGGGGAAGAATAAATCCTTTTTTATTGAGTGTGTTCATTCATTTTTACTACTTTAGTTTAGCATATTTTATCATATTAATTTTGACTCTACCCTCCCGGAGTTCATTCTCCGGGGAACTCCGTTTAAATTATTCCGGTGGATTCTTTCCAATCTACTTCTTTTATGATCTCATTGGAAATCATATAAAGACAATTTTTATTTGATATAGCTATTTGTGCAAGTATTTTACGATTAAGAAGTAACTGTTTCTTATACAGATCGTGTATTAATCTACTATAACTATAGGATACCCCCCCTTCACGAATTACTGCGTTTATTCGAGTGATCCACAAACGACGAAAATTTCTCTTTTGCCGATCCCTATCCCGATGAGACGAAACCAAAGCTCTTATTTTCTGTTGAGTAATTGTTCGAGTAAGCCTTGAATGAGCCCCTCGAAAGCTTGATGCAAATAAACGAATTTTTGTTCTACGTCTCCGAGCTATATATCCCCGTCTAATTCTGGTCATTGAATAAATGAAACTTTGACGAATAACTAATAGATTTCCTTTCTTTCAGTTATTCTTTTTCCCTTTCCTAGTCTATTAATAACAAAGCTTATTTTTCCAATGTATAAACTAAAAATTCCAATGGCTTTGGCTACTATAACCTTCCCGACCGCTATTTTTTCTTTTTTCTAGACATTTCGCTTCAAAATAAGAAATTGTATTCTACTAGGTATCAAAATATAGTAACTAAAAAATAAAATATAAATGGATAAATAAACAAATAGCGGCTTACATCGTTTCTATGATTACTTCTTAAACGGTGAGGTCTTCTCTATACACCGGAGCCTTTACTTCAATCAATATTATTGGTAACTTGTATAGTTCACATTCTTTGGCTCTACCCATGAATTATCCAGTAATAGGTCTTTCACGATGAGATCTACCTATACAGTAACGGTATTTAATTATGAAAGTTGGCTGGGTAGCTAACCCTGTTAGTCCGTTCTTGCAAGAGGGGGCCTAATCTTTCTGTTTTTTAAGTAAGATTTCCTCCGCTTAATGGATAACCATTTGCTACCAATGGAGAATTGCTTCTCATTTTAAATTGAGGTGATTGGATTTGCACCAATGGAAACCATAAATTTCATACACAAACGAATGGATAGATTTTCTTTTTTTTTAGATACTGAATTGAATAGAGTTCTTTTTCTATTCTATCCTATTCGCCGGTACGGATCATTGATACTGGAAAAAGTTTTCTTTCTTTTGTCCCAGCTCATGATCTGAACGAGTCGCACATACACCCTAGTACATGTTCCTCGACGCTGGGGGCATCCCCGAAGCGCGGGGGATTTTGTGACATTTCTGATTGGCTGTCTTGTATTTCTAATAAGTTGTTTAATGGTTGGCATGTTGAATCATATAAATAATGGGCTGGTTTAGATGGATCCTAACCGGATGATTATGAATTACTTTACTTCTATTTAATATTCTATTAAATTCGACAAAAAGAGAAAATCTGAAATCGCGGATTTACGCGAAATCCGGGCTATTTTCACTCAACCGCTACAAGATCAACAATTCCATAAGCTTGGGCTTCTGTTGCTGACATAAAAACATCTCTTTCCAGGTCTTCCGAGACAACCCAAAAGGGTTTGCCCGTTTTTTGTACATAAACCCTTGTGATGGTTTCACGCAGTTTCAGCAGTTCTTCCGCTTCCAGGACAAATTCTCCCGTTTGTGCCTCATAAAAAGAACTAGCAGGTTGATGGATCATTACCCTGATGGTATAACATTAAACATTAAAAAAGTTCCTCTATTTCGCATGATGAAGAGAAAAGAAAGAAAGATAAAGAATAACAAGAAAAAAGATAGAATTGAACAACCGTACGGGCATTTTTGTGCATTGCATACGGCTCTATAATAAAAAATTGACCTTTACCTTCCATCAAAGAAAGATAAAAATGGGATCTATTAGACCCAGATCGGTAAATGATCAAATTACCACCCTTCCTTTCGGAGGAGTTT